ATTGGTGAACCGGCAGATCCGTTTGCAACCCCTTTGGAAATATTACCTGAATGGTATTTCTTTCCCGTATTTCAAATACTTCGTACAGTGCCCAATAAATTATTGGGTGTTCTTTTAATGGTTTCAGTACCTGCGGGATTATTAACAGTACCCTTTTTAGAGAATGTTAATAAATTCCAAAATCCATTTCGTCGTCCAGTAGCGACAACCGTCTTTTTGATTGGTACTGCAGTCGCTCTTTGGTTGGGTATTGGTGCAACATTACCTATTGATAAATCCCTAACTTTAGGTCTTTTTTAATTTGATTCAATTGTGAAATAACACGACGTGTGTATCTAGGGAATAGTCGCTTGAAAGCGAATTCTCCCTAGATACATCTATTCAATTCTGAATTTCTTTCGAATATATGAATTGTGCTAAAGATTCAAAACCTATTTTCATCTTAATGAAAAAAAAAAAAGACGAAAAAAAAATCCAATAGATTTAAAACTTCTTTTTTGGTAAATCAATTGCGAAATGTTTTTCTAGAATGACCAATATCTGTTTTATATCTTCTAGGCGCAAATGTTCAATTTTCATGAGATCTTCCGGACTGTTATTCAAAAGGTCCAATAATGTATATATATTGGACCTTTTGAGGCAATTATAGACCCTGGGAGAGAATTCTGATTGGTCAATAAAAATCGATTTCAATGCTATTTTTTTTTTGTTTTTTCTGAGTTTATCCAATTTATCGTGAAAGGTAAGAGGGGATAAAGGAACCGTGTGTTGATTGTCCTCTAAAGGTAAGTTTTCTTCTTCCTTATGTAAAAAGGGAATAAATAAATCAATCAAATTCCGGCAGGCTTCATGAAGTGCTTCTTTCGGAGTTAAACTCCCATTTGTCCATATTTCGAGAAAGAGTATCTCTTGTTTTTCATTCCCATTCCCATAAGAATGAATACTATGATTCGCATTTCGAACAGGCATGAATACAGCATCTATAGGATAACTTCCATCTTGAAAGTTATGTGGCATTTTGATAAGATATCCGCGATTTCTCTTGATTTGTAATCCAATACACAAATCAATTGGTTCTGTCAAGCTAGCTATATGTTGTGTATTATCAACGATTTCTACATAAGGTGGTAAGATGATATCTTGAGCAGTTACATATCCTGGACCTCTGACACAAATAGACGCGTCACAAGTTCCATATAGATTACTTCTCAATACAATTTCTTTTAAATTCATTAAAATTTCATGGACCGATTCTTGAATACCCGCTATGGTAGAATATTCATGTGGGACGTTCTCAGATTTTACACGTGTGATACATGTTCCTTCTATTTCTCCAAGTAAAGCTCTTCGCATCGCAATGCCTATTGTGTCGGCTTGACCTTTCATAAGTGGAGACAGAATAAAGCGTCCATAATAAAGACGTTTACTGTCTTCTCTTGATTCAACACACTTCCACTGTAGTGTCCGAGTAGATACTGTTACTTTCTCTCGAACCATAGTAATATTATTTGATTTGATTGAATCATTTATTTCTCTTGTTTCTCTTGAAATTTCTTCAATGTTTATTTCTACACACGTCTTTTTTTCGGGGGTCTGCAACCATTATGTGGCATAGGGGTTACATCCCGTACGAAAGTTAATAGTATACCACTTCTACGAATAGCTCGTAATGCTGCGTCTCTTCCGAGACCGGGACCTTTTATCATGACTTCTGCTCGTTGCATACCTTGATCTACTACTGTACGAATAGCATTTGCTGCTGCAGTTTGAGCGGCAAAGGGTGTCCCTCTTCTCGTACCCTTGAATCCACAAGTACCCGCTGAGGACCAAGAAACCACCCGACCCCGTACATCTGTAACCGTGACAATGGTATTATTGAAACTTGCTTGAACATGAATAACCCCCTTTGGTATTCTACGTGCACTCTTACGTGAACCAATACGTCCATTTCTACGTGAACCAATTCTCGGTATAGCTTTTGCCATATTTTATCATCTCATAAATATGAGTCAGAGATATATGGATATATCCATTTCATGTCAAAACAGATTCCTTATTTTTACATCGAGTCCTTTAGTGAGTCTGATTATCCTTGTCTTTGTTTATGTCTCGGGTTGGAACAAATTACTATAATGCGCCCCCGCCTACGGATTAGGCGACATTTTTCACAAATTTTACGAACAGAAGCTCTTATTTTCATATTTGTCATTCCTTATCTTAATTCTGAATCTACTTCTTGGAAGAAAATAAGTTTCTTGCAATTTTTCATCTCGAATCATATTGAATAAAAACCACCTAATCCTTCCAATCCTTGTTGCGGAGTCGATAAATTATACGTCCTCTGGTTGAATCATAACGACTTACTTCAATTTTGACTCTATCTCCTGGCAGTATCCGTATAAAACTACGCCGGATCTTTCCTGAAACATAACCCAGGATCAGATCTTCATTATCTAACCGAACCCGGAACATACCATTGGGAAGCGATTCAGTAATTAAACCTTCATGAATCCATTTTTGTTCTTTCATTCCAGGTAAAGCCTCCTTGAAGTATCAACTAATGGAGGAGGAACGATATTAGACAACTCGTCCCTTTTCTTTTTTTTAGAAATAGGAAGAAGTTTCGGATCCAATTTGGATATTAAAAGGATTACCATATATAACACAAAATTTCTCCGCCGATTCCTTCGAGTCGAGCCTCTCGGTCTGTCATTATACCTCGAGAAGTAGAAAGAATTACAATCCCCATCCCACCTAAAATTCTAGGAATTCGTTGAGAGTTAGAATAGATTCGTAGACCGGGTCGACTGATCCGTTTTAAATTTAAAAAATTTCTATAGAGTCTTTTCCTATTCCTTCTATGCCGCAGGTTTAAAACCAAAAAAGATTTGTTTTTTTCTCGATGTTTTCTAACGTTTTCAATAAAACCTTCTCGGAAAAGTATTTTCACAATATTTTCGGTAATATTAGTAGATGCGATGCGAACCACTCTTTTTCTATCCATATCAGCATTTCGTATCGAGGTTATTATCTCAGCAATAGTGTCCCTACCCATGGTGAACTAAAATTATGGGTGCCCCAAAATTGGATATAATCAACATGTTTTTCTTTTTTTTTTTTTTTTTTACTTAATTTGTTTTATGAATATGAATTATTAAAGGTATATGCGTGAGACACAATCTACTAATTAATCTAGTTCTTAATCTAGTTCTTAATCTATTTCTTTCAAATACCCACTATAAACATATCAGTGATCTCATTTTATAATACCTCGGGAGCTAATGAAACTATTTTAGTAAAATTTAATTGTCTCAATTCCCGGGGGATCGCACCAAAAATTCTAGTTCCTTTTGGATTTCCTTCTTGATCAATCACAACTGCAGCATTGTCATCATATCGTATTATCATACCGCTGTCACGTTTAAGTTCTTTACAGGTACGAACAATTACAGCTCTGACTACTTCTGATTTTTCTAGGGGCATATTTGGTACTGCTTCTTTGATCACAGCAACAATAACGTCACCAATATGAGCATATCGACGATTGCTAGCTCCTATGATTCGAATACACATCAATTCTCGAGCCCCGCTGTTATCTGCTACATTTAAATGGGTCTGAGGTTGAATCATATCAATTTTTTAGTCTATTCTTCCAATGCAAAGGATGAAGAAAAAAAAGGAATATTTTTTGTCCAAAAAAAGAAACTTTCATCCCCAAGATTCATTTCTGTTGGTTCTACATTTTTATCCTGAAATAATGAATTGAGTTCGTATAGGCATTTTGGATGCTGCTATTGAAATAGCCCTTCTAGCTATATTTTCGGTTACTCCACCCATTTCGTATAGTATTCGACCTGGTTTAACAACAGCTACCCAATATTCAGGGGATCCCTTTCCCGAACCCATACGTGTTTCAGCGGGTCTTACTGTAACCGGTTTGTCTGGAAATATACGGACCCATATTTTTCCACCACGGCGTGCATTTCGTGTCATTGCTCGTCGACCTGCTTCGATTTGTCTAGATGTGATCCAAGCAGGTTCAAGTGCCTGAAGAGCATATTTACCGAAACAAATATGATTACCTCGATAAGATATTCCCTTCATTCTTCCTCTATGTTGTTTACGGAATCTAGTTCTTTTGGGGTTATAGTTGATGGTTGTTTCACAATTCCATCTCTACTACAGAACCGGACGTGAGAGTTTCTTCTCATCCAGCTCCTCACGAATAAAAGGATTAAAAACATTTAATTGAAATGATTAACATTTTTTGTAAAAAATAGTTTTTTTTTTAGAACGTTCTAAAAAATCTTTATTTTGTTTTGTCCTTTATCCAAGTTTAGCAACTAAAAAAAAAGTTTTCGCGGGCGAATATTTACTCTTTCAATCTCTATTTCATTTGTAGGGCTCGTTCGTGACTTCTCCCAATAGATGAATTAATCTCCGGTTCATTTCGCCATCCCGACTAGTGAATCATTAAGATTCATTTTTTCAATAAAATCTTTTGCATGCACAGGTTCCATCGTTCCCATCGCTTCGTACTTAATGATTAGGTCCGAATTCTACAATGGAGCTCATAATCCAATTTGTTCCTGAGTCAATCTTCTTAGTCTTTATTGGCTCCAAGCTCTTTATTTTTTTCTTGATTCATTTAATATTTAATTATGGATGAATCAATTAGTATTGATGCTTTATTACACTGTCTTTTATGAGATGACTCGTAGACCTTACATATTGGAATTCTATATCATTGATATTCTTTTTCTCTCTTTCTCTCATCCTTCCATTTATCCACACCTTTACTTCTTTCATTTTGTTTTACAACTTCTAATTAAAGTTTATGCAAAAAAAAATTTCAGTTGCTACAAAGATATGACTGATTTATCATATCTTGACTGGTTCTTTATATCCAGATAATACGAAGTGATGAGTTGGTTATTAGTTCATACTATGGGGCTGGTCCTTTTTTAATCCTAACCCTAAAAAACCAACGAGTCACACAC